AAGGTCCCCAATTAGACAATGAAATTCTGTCTGCTATATATTATTTTTTATTATAAAGTGCTTCTGAATTGATCTTATCTTTTAAAAATTTAAATTGTTGAGTAATAACTTAACCTTTAAATAAAAAGTTTTTTGTATAAATCTCAATAAATATTTCAACCTAGCATTTTTGATTACGAAAAAAACGATACATTGCATTAGTTCACGAAACATTACAAGAATTCTATCTCTCTAAAAAAGATCTTTTTTGTAGTGCAATTTACTTCTTTCGAGTTTATTTTTTTGTTCCTATTCTCCTTTCTCATAAAAAGGTATTTTAAGTAAAGGATTACTTCGTTCTTGATAGTTATTTACTTAATCGGTGGATAGGAAAATACTCTGGATCGGAATCGTGGGGAGTACTCCTTCATAATTTCTACCAACATAAAGCCCCAATTAGAATCCCTTTTATGCTATGCAGTATGAACAGAAAAATCCTGTTGAATAACTTACATAATCTCTATTACGAATCCTTTGTGTACCTTGGTGTTCCTAACTATCCACTCTTTTTGGTCAAAAGGACCCCGCTCATTAGGGTAATACATGTCTGTTAATAGCTAGTAAAATCCCTAGATAGTTGCTCCTTTTGAACCCGCTTCAAGTCATGATGACTAATCACTCAATCTTGGGGTAAATAGTATATAATGCTTATGTTTACTTTCACTTAACACTTGTACATAGGAAATGAGACTTAATCTTTTTACTGCAAAGTAAGAAACTGTTTTTTTCACTCATATAACTATCTGGTTTAGTTCATCAACCTGAATGATGAATAAAAATATATATTCAACTCATGAAATTTCCTTCCTAGAAAGAAAAGACATAGAGGAAATTTTATGTCTTAACGAATCACACGTAGAGATATTGATAACACACATAGAGTTAATGGTATTTCATAACTAATTGATTGAGCAGCAGCCCGTAAACCACCTAAAAAGGAATATTTATTATTTGATCCATAACCTGACATAAGAAGGCCCACGGGAGCAATACTTGAAATGGCAATCCATAAAAAAACACCAATACTTAAATCGGCTAGAACAAGGCGATATCCAAAAGGAATTACTAAAGAACTTAGTAAAATTGATGTGACTGCTATGGATGGTCCGATACTGAATAAACGAGTATCTCCTCTTGATGGAAGAAGATTCTCTTTGAAAAGTAATTTTGTACCATCTGCTAAAGCTTGAAGAATTCCCAAAGGCCCGGCGTATTCAGGTCCAATACGTTGTTGTATCCCCGCGGATATTTCTCTTTCTAACCAAACAATTACTAGTACACCTATTGTGATTCCTAATACAGGAGTAAAAATAGGCACAAGCATCCATATGATCTCATATACCTCTTTTAAGGATTCCAATCTAAAAAAAGAATTGATAGCTTGTACTTCTGTTGTATCTATTATCATTTTAACGATCAACTTCTCCCATAATGATATCTATGCTACCTAGTATTGTCATAATATCAGCCAATTTCATTCTTTTAACTAATTGAGGAAGGATTTGCAAATTGATAAAACCCGGTGGTCGGATTTTCCATCTCCAAGGAAAAACACCCTTATCTCCTATCAGAAAAATTCCTAATTCTCCTTTTGGGGATTCCACTCTCACATAAAGTTCTTGTTTTGACAATTCAAAAGTAGGAGAAGGTTTTTTACTGATAAATCGATAGTCAAAATCATTCCATTCGGGATCCCATACTTTATCAAAGCGCCGGATTTCTAAATTCTCATAGGGCCCCCCCGGAATTCCTTCTAAAGCCTGTTGAATAATTTTTATTGATTCTGTCATTTCACCGATTCGTACTAAATAACGAGCTAATGAATCCCCCTCCTTTTGCCATTGAACTCCCCAATCAAATTCATCGTAAGACTCATAATGATCAACCTTTCGAAGATCCCATTGTATTCCGGAAGCTCGTAGCATTGGTCCCGATAAACCCCAATTTATTGCCTCCTCTCCGCCAATAATGCCTACTCCCTCAACTCGCTCTAAAAAAATAGGATTCCGTGTAATAAGCCTTTGATATTCAGTAACTCTTGTTAAAAAATAATCACAAAAATCCAAACATTTATCTACCCATCCATAAGGTAAATCAGCAGCGACTCCTCCAATACGAAAAAAATTATGCATCATTCGCATACCGGTAGCAGCTTCAAATAGGTCATATATCAATTCTCTTTCTCGAAAAATATAGAAGAAGGGGGTCTGTGCGCCAATATCTGCCATAAAAGGGCCAAGCCATAACAAATGCGAAGCTATACGACTTAACTCTAACATAATGACTCTGATATAGCTGGCCCTTTTAGGCACTTGAATATTGCCTAACTGCTCTGGTGCATTTACAGTTATTGCTTCAGTGAACATAGTAGCTAAATAATCCCAACGTGTTACATAAGGTAAATATTGTATAATTGTTCGGTTTTCCGCAATTTTTTCCATTCCTCTATGTAAATAACCCAATATCGGTTCACAGTCAATAACATCTTCACCATCTAGAGTAACAATGAGTCGAAGAACACCGTGCATTGATGGGTGCTGAGGGCCCATATTGACTATCATAAGGTCATTTCGTGTAGCTGGTGCAGTCATAGGTTTTTTCCCGATTCATTCTTCCATGAATTGCTGAAAGCGAAAAGAGGTTCATCAAAATTTAAGCGAAAATTCAAAACGACTCTTAAAATTAATGATTTTTTGATTCTCGAATCTCCAACTGTCCGATTAATTCTTTATAACGTACTCTATTTTTTTTTGACAAATAGGCGAGCAGCCGTTGACGTTTTCCTAGAATTTTACGCAGACCTCTCTGAGATAAATAGTCTTTTTTGTGCAATTCCAAATGTGAAGTAAGTCTCCGTATCCTATTGGTGAAACTCACTACTTGAAATTCAACAGACCCCTTGTTGTCTTCGTTTTCCTCTTTCAAAATAATTGCACTGAATGGATTTTTTATCATAAAAAAAGCTCCTTCTACCCTTTAATTTATATATAAAATATTTTATTTGATCAGTAATAATAATATTAGTCATTTTAATGTAGTAATAATTAGTATACACAAGAATTTTAATTTTAGTTGGACAAAGTAGATGGTACGTTTTTACACTTACAACATCAAATAATTTAGACCGAAAATTCGGAATATTCCATATACCATATATTCGTTTATTTTATAGATTTTATCCAAACAAATTGATACGTCATTGATTTAGTATTAAAGTATTAAATAAAAAAGATCTAATATTAGACTGGGACGTAAGACAGGGCATATGTGCATCTGTTTGCTTTTCTATATGGTACAGAATATATAGGAAAAATGTACCATCAACCAATTTTTAATTGTGGATATATTCTTAACAAACTAAAACGGCTTCCATTATTGGTATTAAACCAATATCTATTCATACAAGCTAAGTCTTCTAATCTATAATTAGGCCAAAGAAATAACTTTAATTTAATTAATTCGTTTTTATCTCTATCAAGATGCTTTTTTTGATCCAAAAAAGGATTCCTGTTTTTTATGTTCTTTTTGTTATAAAATACTCGATTTTTATCCACACTATTTATATTCTTTGAGTTGAAAGAAATTAGAATTCTCAATTCTCTACGACGTCTAGATGATAAAATCTTTTCAGGAACGATAAAATCATAATGTTTTTTGTCTCTCTTTCGAATTATTATTTGATATCTTGGGATAGATTCATACAATTTATTTTTATTGATATATCTTTGTTCTCGATATCTTTGAGGAGTTTGGTACTTATTTTTATGAACCAACGATATACCTACGGTTTGATATATAATAAAGTATCCGTCGTTTTTTACAGACAAACGAATGGGATCGATAAAAAACATCCCCTTTTTATTCAATTCTATAGGAGTCAATTTTTTTCGAATCACCATTATATCCAGATTTATTTCTTTACTTTGAATAGACGATATAGTAGTATCTCTTGGATTTATCAGTCCAAGCAAGTAACAATATATCTTGATATTATTGATCATTCTTTCAGTTAAATTCGGAATTAAACCATCGTCTATTATCCATTGAAAAAGCAAATAGTGTTTCCGTAAGAAAATCATTTCTGGTCTCATCTTATTCCGGATTTTATATTGTTTTTTCATTTTATCTTGGTTTTGTGAATATGATCCAAGGCCTCTTCGGCCCGCGGGTTCTTTTTCTTCTTGATTTCGATTCATTAATTCAGAATATCTTTTTTCATTCGATGGTCTAAAAAAATGGAATTTTTTCTTTTCATTGATGTTTTTCTTTTTATTTAAATTTAAAAGAAGTAATTTGCTTGGTATAATCCATGGTTTTATTTTGTATACATTATAAAGTGGCACAAATTCTGGGAAGAACGGAAGTTGCAGATTTGTCGATATTGGGTTTAGGATTTCTTCATTCATTTCCATCCAATTAAAAAAGAGTTTCTTGTCATTGATTGGATTTATTTCTAAATCTTGATGAATCATCAGATAAAAAATATCGTTTTTATCCATTGTATCAATTTTTTGGTAATTCTTACTTCCAAGCTTAGTATTTATATTACTGCTATAATCCATTTTGGTCCAGGCCTCAATATCTGTTTTTTGTCTTAGAAAAAAATTGAGAATTGTCCAATCAAAATATTTTCTATCTGTATTTTTTTGCATATACATAATATCGCCCTTTTCTAGATAATGATTGATAGGAATTTCCTCCAGGCTTTCAAATAAATTTTGTTTATAATTGTTGTAATTAAAAGTAATTTTTTGGTTGTTATTTAAGTCTGATGGTGATCCATAAATAATATATGAGGACTTCTTAATTTCAGAATTAATAGATTTATATGATAAAAGATTATATATATAGTATTTTGGAAAATTATCTTTTTGGTTTGGTAATGGATATACTTTAAAATCCTTTTGTTTTTTGTGATAAAGTAATCGATCTTTTTCATACGAATTCCTTTTTGTTAAATCTTTATTTTGGATAATACCACCTTCATTTACTTCATTTATTGTAGTTCGCCATTTTTGTGGTATTAATTCAAACCATCTAATCTGAGATAAATTGTATTGATAATGACCTCTTAACCAGTTTTTCCATTGATTCGTTTCAGAACTTGAAAGTTTTGTATGTCTTAATTCGGAATGAAATATTCCTTGTGTTACAAAATAATTTTTTATTGCAGTCTTAAGAAAAACGGGAGTTCCATGATACTCAAAAATAGATCTTAACTTATACAAATTAATAACTTGGGTTTGTGATAATTTGTAAAATACATATGCTTGTGATAAAGAGGATAAGTCAAAAAAAAGATGTGAATTCCTCTTACTATTCTTAATATTGTAAAGTTCACTTTTTAGAGTCGAAATAAAGTTAATTTCTTTTTTGTTTTTTATTTCTTGATTTGTTTTATTATTGTAAATGTATTTATCAAAACAAAAATTTCTTGATTCAAGAACTAGTTGTGTAGGAATTCTGGCAATATGAATGATACATAGAAAGATATCGATGTATATTCTTTTAATGAAAATTTTTATACACAAATCTAATTTATAGATTAATCGATTGCTTCTTTTTTTTATTTTTAATATTATCCAAAAAATTTTTGGTGATTTTTCTTTTCCATTATAACTTGTTTTGTTAGGACTACTTCTTTTCTTGGCGTTGCTGTTTTTTTCTTTTGTAAGACTCTTTGTTTTCTTTCTGATTGTGCTTGTTCTATCAGCCAGATTTTTAATTTTTTTTTCTCTCAGTGAATAATTTGTATTATCTGTAGATTTAATTTTTCTAAACGAGTCGTGAATTATCTGATTCCTAATTATAGAATCTTTTTTTTGGTTAGTTTCGCCGGATTCATACACCTTTCTCGATATAAATAATCGAGTTCGATGTACTTTTAAGAGTTCTTTTTTTATTTTTTTTATAAACAGAAATAAAACGTTTTTGATAACCACTCTTTTTGGTTCTTTTGAATCTTGTAGAAAATTTTTTGTTCTTTCTTTTAAAACGCTTAGAACTCGAAAATGATTATTTTTCGTTTTTCGAATTTTTTTTTTAAGTTCTTTAAAAATAGGCTTAAAAAAGGAAGGTTTGGGGGGGACAGAACCAAAGGGAAGGGTAGTTTGCGTTCCCCAAGCCGTTAAAAAAGAAAACTTTTGTTGGTCTTTCTTTAGATCTTTATAAGAAGAAAAAGAGGGCCTAATTTTGGATCTGTGCCAAGGTTTCAAAGAAAAAGGAAATACTATTTTTATCTGAATACCATCTTTAAACCAATTTCTGGGAAGTTCGAGTTCTGATACTTGAACACCGTTATAGGTACATATAATATGCTTTTCTCTATTCCACTCATCGAAGTCCTCAGCCCACTCAGGGGGTTGAGATAATAAAATACGCCCAATATTTTTAACTATTATCAATGAAGGTAATAAAATATATTTTCTAAAAATAGATTGAATTATTAAAATTAAACTTCTTGTTGCTTGTGGATATGGAACAAAATCCCAGGCTTCCGCGATTTTTATCCACATTTTTTCCTTTATTTTGTTCTCTTCTTCTTCCTTTTGTCTTTTTTTTTGTTCCTCTGTATAATCTTTAAATTCTGCTCCTTTACCCATCCAATTTATAAAAAAAAATTTCATCTGTTCAGGGATATTAAAAGAAAAAAGGGGGTATTTTTTTATTCTGTCCAAAAAAAGGGGGGAATGCACATTTGCTTGAAACAATTTCGAAATAAAAGTTTTACGCCTTTGAACACGCATAGAACCTTTGATGAATTCTCGACGAAAATCTGATTCTTCCGAATAGTCTTTAATAGAGACCCAGTTTTTGACACTTGCTTTGCGACTACGTTTAGTAGGCCTATAAATTATTACACGATCCCTTTTTCTTGAACGTATATGATAATCCAACGGTAGGCCTTCATGAGCTGCGCCCGACAGGAATTCCAATTCGGTAATAAGTTTGTATGACCATCTAGGGACTTTTTTACTGATTTCTTTTATTACAAATTTTTGTTTTGTTTTTTGACCATTAGGGCTAGTTAGAATTGTATTCAATAAAAATTTGTAAAATTTGGCTCTTTTTTCTGAACCAATCCTTCCTTGTTCTTTTTCTGAAAATAAAGAGAGGCCCTTCCAATTTAAACTCGATTCCGATTCTCTATCAAATTTACTGATTAAAGTAAATAAATGACGATTTTCCGTTGAAAAAGTTTTTTTATCAAATCGGTCTATTTTCTGTTCAACCTCTTGGTAATCAGTATCAGGAAGAAGGAGACTATGAATCTTATTAATTTCCATTGTCTCTATTAAATTTTCTAACGAAATTTTATTTATGATTGAAGGTGAAATTTTTTTTTTGATTGTTCCCCGATATAACCCATTCAAAATGGGATCATACATTTTAGGCAAGTAATATTTTCTAGTCTTATCATTACACAATCTAGTACTTTTTTCGAGTATATCTAGAGAAAAA